TTGCTCAAACAATCCCAATCAGCCCCTCTCACGGTGGAAGAACAGATAGTTACTATTTATACTGGAGCAAATGGATATCTTGATCCGTTAGAAATTGGACAGGTAAAGAAATTTCTCGTTCAGTTACGTACCTACTTAAAAACAAATAAACCTCAGTTACAAGAAATTATATCTTCTACAAAAACATTTACCGAGCAAGCGGAAGCCCTTTTGAAGGAAGCTATTCCGGAACAGATAGAACTGTTTCTACTTCAGGAACAAAAATAGAGAAATGGATCTCTCTTAGTACAAGACGAATCGTTGAGAAATGTCTCCAATTCGAATCTTTCAAAATATGTTTCTTGACATAGCAATCTACAAAAATAGATGGAAATAAATTGCGTCCAATAGGATTTGAACCTATACCAAAGGTTTAGAAGACCTCTGTCCTATCCATTAGACAATGGACGCTTTTCATTCTGATCTCTTTCACATTTTGACTATCCTATATCCTTAGGATATAAAGAATAGGATTGTGTGTGAAAGAAAGATTTTAGGGACCTATCAAAATCGATGATGCACGTGTCATAATAATTAATATGAAGCGGGTAGCGGGAATCGAACCCGCATCGTTAGCTTGGAAGGCTAGGGGTTATAGTAGACGTCGATTCATCATTTTTAACGTCTCTAATTCAAAACCGAACATGAAACTTTGGTTTCATTCGGCTCCTTTATGGGATTCCAAAACCTAAGACGTAAACAAAACTACAAAAAAAAGAAAAAATGGACGATGTATGGGAAAAAGGAGTCATATCAAATCCGAATTAAAATAAAAAATTTTCCCCATAACACCTATGTCAGCCTTTTCGTCTGAATGCATCCAAAGCGACTTGCTTTCTAGATGATCCCTCTAGAAAGAGGGGAATTATCACAAATCTTTCTAGTTACTTCGTTCCCTATTTCTACTTGCGAGAATCCTGAAGAAAAGAATTTTTTTCCACCGAGCTGAAACAATACGTCGACGGTTCTAGTAAACCAAAGTTCTCGTTTACTAGCTATTTGACTTCAATCTTCCCCTTAAAAAGGAGAATGGAAGATCTAGTTACGATTAGAAATAGACTTTTGTATCTTCATCCATGGATCCTTTACTTATACCCATTCGGTTGGAAGGGTTGATCCAACTAAAAAAAAAAAATTATGCTTCGCAATTCTATAATCCGAAATCGGATTTTTTGAAATCCATTTTTTTTTTATTCAATTTAGAATTCACTTTTGGATACAAATCACGAGAATGTATATTCTTCCTCAAATGTGGCATTGAGAGGTAAGGGATTAAACTCCTTTAAGAAATAAAGTTTTTGATCAGAATAGGAATTAAACCGAAAGATCCCTTATCTATTTCACTTGTTAATAGAACGAATCGCGCTTTTACCACTAAACTATACCCGCTACAATATGATTATTGTATATGAAAGGACTATTTGTCGAACAAGGGAGTGAGGCGTAATCAAGATAGGATCAGAATCATTAAAATCGGAGTGCTAACCTGTTTGTTGTGCTCTGATAGGGAGGCTTGATAAAATAGGAGAAGAAGGTTCATTTAAATAACAAGTTATATTATATCTTTTATCGGGGAGTCATTACCGAGAGTCCCGGCCCAAAAGAAAGAGCCATTGAAGCCTGAACATAAAAACAAGTTGAGTTGTACAAGAATTCAGAGCTCTATTTTTCTTTTTTGAAGCTACTCCCTTTCCTATTCATTCAACTGTACAATCTTATGAATTGGGGTTGATTGGATTGAGTTAAAAATGATATTGTTTTGTTTGTGGATTCAAGTATTCAAACATGTCCTTTGAAGAAATATATTTTTTCTATTATAATAGAAAAAATATATTTTTTTTATTCCAGTGAGTCAATCAATAAAAGGAAAAACAAAGAATAATAAGAAACAACACCCTTATCATAGGAATGATAATAGGCTTGTAGCCGCCTCAATAACAAGTATTTTCGCTTTCAAATCAAATAAACCATTTGATTTATGATTCATTGGAACAAAACAAGGAACGGCCTGGCTAGGTACTGGCCAGGCCGCGGGAATAAAAGAAAGAACTTTTCGTTTCGGACAAAATCAAAAAGGTACTCTTTCTATTGGAGATATTTGTTTCGAATCATTATCTAAATGAAATTGATGATTGATAAAATTCGTCTATATCTTTCTATATCTTATAGAATAATAGAATAAAGATAAGGAAATACTTTTATCAATCTTTACTTTACTTCACGTGTCGCATATGAATTATCCTTTTTAAATTGGGAGAGATGGCTGAGTGGACTAAAGCGGCGGATTGCTAATCCGTTGTACGAGTTATTCGTACCGGGGGTTCGAATCCCCCTCTCTCCGTTCCTTCTGATCACTTGATATTTCGCTTTCGAATTCGAAAAAATCTCGAACCCTTTTTCTCATAGTTAAATGTATGGAATGGAGAAAGAAAATCCTAGAAAATTAAGAAATCAAGCAAGGAAAAACCTCTGATTTTTTTATTCATCACGTCCAGGATTACGTCCTGGATCATTAGATAGGAATCCGAAGATGAAAAGAGAAACAAAGAATATCACTACTGTGTAAACGAAGAGTTTGAGAGTAAGCATTACAAAATCTCCAAGATCATTTTTGGGGGAAATAGGGGAATAAATTCTCCTTGTACCACATATTCCGTCTTGACACCAAGAAATGGAGCGGTTTCTAGAAAACAAAGGAATTTGCAGGAATGATTTTTTAATAAGATTCTGATTCTTTCGTTAACAAAATGATCTCTCATACCTACAATTAGGTATTGTAGGGACCATCCATAGGGTCTTTGACCCCCACAAGGTCAGAATGAAAGAAATGAGGTGATTCCGATTCATCGCGGCTATCAAAAAGAATTTCCATGTTTGAGTCGAGGGTTCATTATCTGATCTTATCAATTCTTAAGAATTGAATTTTTTTATCGAATAAGTTATGAATGTTTCTAAGACAGTATTAAAGATCTCATCGAAAACTTACAGCAGCTTGCCAAACAAGGGCTAAGAGAAAAAAGAACACAGGTATGACTGGCATAACATCTACGATTGGATTGAAAAAAGCATAAGCTTCGGGCAATTTGGCGAAGAAAAAGCTACTCGAATGAAGGGTAGAATTAAGACAGATCAAACTAAAGATATTAAGCATAACAAGCATTTTGTTCTTGGAGATAATTTCATTATTGTTGGGTTATTGATATAAGGGGAAAATGAAAAAAGAAGGGAAGGTAGGCCGCAAAATCTTTCTTTTTCTTTGAATTCCCTCAATCAAAAATCCTTCAACTCTCAAATGAGAATAAAAGGAATCATACCTTACATACAATATCTTAATTGAATTATATGTAATGATCAATGAATTCATTTTGATTCTACATCTACATGTGTAGAATCCTAGCAACAACCTATTTCATAGATATTGGGGCTAGAATTGACGAACAACCAATACCAATATTAGTCTTTATCGGTGTCGAATAAAAATAGAAATGGGGCGTGGCCAAGCGGTAAGGCAACGGGTTTTGGTCCCGTTACTCGGAGGTTCGAATCCTTCCGTCCCAGACCAATTCTATCAGAACAAAGATTGTTCTTTTTAAGAATCTTCTGTTTAATAGTATGGACCGCTTAAATATATACCATATACCGATTGAGCCAATGACTATTCATGATTCCATATTGAATCAATCCCATACCGGTCAAAAATTAGAAGGAAGGATGTTATGGTAAAACTTCGTTTGAAACGATGTGGTAGAAAGCAACGTGCGACTTGAAGGACATTATCGGCCGTGGATTTCTTGCACCCACCATTTTATATATCAATGAAGATGCTTCCGACTCGACATAGTTTGTTCTATTCCACTAGGACCCAATTTTGGGGTTGTACTAAAATAAATATTATAGTACATGATGGAGCTCGAGCATAAAGAATTGATTCATTTAGCAGAGGGAAGGATCTAGGGTTAATGCCAATCAATAAGTTGGAACAACTTCGTAAGTATATCTTCGGTATAGAAATTGAAAGGATCAAGTTCGAACAAGTAAAAAAAAGTCACATGAATTTGTCGTAATTGGTAAAACTATTTCGATCTAAAGCGTATCACAAAGGGATCGATCGTTTCTATAGAACGAAATAACAAAAGGTATGTTGCTGCCGTTTTGAGGGAATTAAAGATCACCGAAGTAATGTCTAAACCCAACGATTCAAAGCAAAGATAAAATAAAGGATACCGGAACAAGGAAACAGCATTTTCAATTGTGTCTCAACAACTAGATCAGAATGGGGAAGAAAACGATCGATTCTGGGCGAGACGAACAAAAGAGGTTAGAGACGACTCAATAAATGTCTAAGGATTTCCCTTTGAACTCCTTTAGAATTACCCAACTTGAGTTATGAGTACGAATGAAATTTCTTTTTTTTTTTCAGGAAGGAAGAACAAAAAAAAACGACTCAAATCACAGTCTAATTGATGATTTTGTGGACCCATTTGCCACTATAATATATAAATTCGAATCATTCTTTTTCGAGCCGTACGAGGAGAAAATCTCTTATACGTTTCTAGGGGGGGTGTTCGTTTATGTCTATCCCAATGAGTCATCTATCGAATCGTTGCAATTGATGTTCGCTCCCGAAGGGAGGGAAGAGATCTTCGTAAAGTGGGTTTTTATGATCCGATAAAGAACCAAACTTATTCAAATGTTCCCGCTATTCTATATTTCCTTGAAAAGGGCGCTCAACCTACAGGAACTGTTCATGATATTTCAAGGAGAGCGGAGGTATTTAAGGAACTTCGAATTAATCAAATGAAATGAAATTAATGAAATAAAAAAAGGGGACCATATCTCGTTTTGTCTAATTGTTTCTCTACCATTCCTTTTTTTTGTTCTATTCGTTTGAGACAGATATCAAAATGATTGAGTGAATAGATGAAATAACTGGGAAATTATGGGATTACCATCAATCGGATGGTTTTCGTTGGCGGTGGAATTCCACCAACAAACAGGGGGTCCGTTTTGCTTATTGTACCTCTAGTGAATAAACCTGAGATTTTTTCTTACCTTAATTCCTTATTTATTCCCCCATTCATACTTCATTTCTTATCTATGTATATGTAGTGCCACTCCAACACAAGTCCTTATTTTATTTATTGTTATTGAATTTGTTTTCTCAACATTCAATTCATATTGACAATGGTGTATCGAACAAATATAATTCGATCGTGGATAAATAGATCTATTTATCCACATTTCATAAGTTTGTTTATTTCACTCAAATGCTGGGTTCGTCAAATTCTCTGTGACACAAGAAGTATCTTAGTTAATATAACTAAAAAAAAAATAGAGTATGGGGGTCTATCCAATTTTACATCTATTTAGATTTTCTCTATATTTCATTTATCCCCAAATCTTTTGTATTTGAATCCGAGCTCTGATCATTTTTATGTTTACAATTGATCATCAAATCTTTCTTTTTGATTTGTTGCTAGTTCAATGTTTTGACGGGGTCGGGCAATCAAATCTCTTTATTTATTTTTTCATTTTTTTATTTCGATCGTATCTACACACCATATTTATATGGGTTGCTAACTCAATGGTAGAGTACTCGGCTTTTAAGTGCGGCTATGATCTTTTACACATTTTGATGAAGCAACGAATTCGTCTATACCGTTGGTATAGTTTGTAAGACCACGACTGATCCTGAAAGGGAATGAATGGAAAAAACAGCATGTCGTCTCAATGGAGAACTTTTAGAATACTTTATCCTTAACGGATTGGTACAAAATCTATCTTGTTTTGATTCTTTTCTTGGAAAGGGATCAAATCGATTCAAGTTGGATCAAGTGAATAAATGGATAGAGCCAAAAGGCTCTAATTGTAGGGAAACCAAAAGCGACGAGCTTCTGTTTGTTCTTAATTTGAACAATTACCCAATCTAATTAGACGTTAAAAACATATTAGTGCCCGATGTGGGAAAGGGTTCTCTTGTGAGTGGACCATCAATTCCTTTTTTTTTTCATGAATCCTAAATATTCTCTATTATGTATTATGCATTGGAGACGAATGTGTAGAAGAAACGGTATACTGATAAAAATCAATTATTCCAAAGTCAAAAGAGTGATCGGGTTGCAAAAATAAAGTATTTCTAGCCATCTCTTGTAATTATAACGAATACAAACAAATTGAATGGAAATAGGATGCGTTGATTGTCCTTCCTGACTCCGGGGTGTCTATTCTTTTCTTACTATATACCCTGTTCTGACCGTATCGCACTATGTATTATTTGATAACTTAAGGAATCCCCCATTTTGTTCAAGTGTAATTTCAAATGGAGGAATTACAAGGATATTTCAAAGTAGATGGATTTCGGCAACAATCCTTCCTATATCCGTTTCTATTTCAGGAATATATCTACGCACTTGCTCATGATCGTGCTTTAAATGGATCGAGTCTTTATGAATCCATGGAAAATTTAGGTCATGACAATAAATCCAGTTCACTAATTGTGAAACGTTTAATTACTCGAATGCACCAACAGAATCATTTGATTATTTCGGTTAATGATTCTAACCAAAATAGATTCGTTAGGCACAACAATCATTTTCATTCTCAAATGATATCGGAGGGTTTTGCAGCCATTGCGGAAATTCAATTCTCGCTGCGATTGTTATCTTCCCTAAAAGAAAAACGAATAGTAAAATCTCACAATTTACGTTTACGGTCTATTCATTCAATATTTCCCTTTTTCGAGGACAAATTCTCACGTTTAAATCATGTGTCAGATATACTAATACCCCACCCCATCCATCTGGAAATCTTGGTTCAAATCCTTCACTCTTGGATACAAGATACTCCTTCGTTGCATTTATTGCGATTCTCTCTCTACGAGTATTGGAATTCAAATAGTCTTATTACTCCCCCAAAACCCATTTCTTTTTTTTCAAAGGAGAATCAAAGATTCTTCTTGTTCCTATATAATTCTCATGTATATGAATGTGAATCTATATTCATTTTTCTCTGTAAACAATCTTTTCATTTACGACCAACATCCTTTGGATCCTTTCTTGAGCGAACACATTTCTATGCAAAAATAGAACATCTTGTAGTAGTGTTTTGTAACGATTTTCGGAAAAATAGATGGTTGTTCAAAGACCCTTTCATGCATTATGCCAGATATCGAGGAAAATGGATTTTGGCTTCAAGGGGGACTCATCTTCTGATGAAGAAATGGAAATATCACCTTATCAACCTCTGGCAATGTCATTTTGACTTGTGGTCTCAATCGGACGGGATCCATATAAAGCAATTATACAATCATTCTTTCTATTTTATGGGCTATCTCTCAAGCGTACGACTAAACTCTTTGGTGGTAAGGAGTCAAATGTTAGGGAATTCTTTTCGAATGGATACTGCTATTAAGAAATTCGAGACTCTAGTCCCAATTATTCCTCTGATTGGATCATTGGCTAA